TAATCCATATTTGTAGCAATGAAATACTAGTGTTCCTACCCCAAGTGATAGATGATTGATTACAAGATGGTATATATTCTTTATAAAGGACCAGAAATACCTTGCTTACGTATCATTGGGAAGTGCATTAACATAAATACGGCGGTAAGAAGAGGTAATACAAAAGTGTGTAAACTATAAAAACGAGTCAAAGTGGATTGTCCTACACTAGCACTTCCGCGTAATAACTCTACCAGAGGCGAGCCTATTACAGGAATAGCGTCTGGTACGCCTGTTACAATTTTTACTGCCCAATAACCAATTTGGTCCCGAGGTAAGGAATAACCAGTTACACCAAAAGATGCGGTCAATACACCCAAAACCACACCTGTAACCCAAGTCAATTCACGAGGTTTTTTAAAGCCGCCGGTGAGATACACGCGAAATACGTGCAGGATCATCATTAGGACCATCATACTTGCCGACCATCGATGAACTGATCGGATTAACCAACCAAAATTAGCTTCAGTCATTATATATTGAACAGAAGCAAAGGCCTCCGTAACGGTCGGACGATAATAAAAAGTCATAGCAAACCCGGTAGCTACTTGTACTAAAAAACAAGTAAGCGTAATTCCCCCTAGACAATAAAATATGTTGACGTGAGGAGGAACATATTTACTAGTTATATCATCGGCAATTGCCTGAATCTCAAGACGTTCTTCGAACCAATCATAGATTTTATTGAGATAGGTAAATCAAGGGGACCCCCCCGGAGAACCGTATATGAAAATTTCATCTCGTACGGCTCAAACAGAAACACCCAAATACTAGTTCTAACGGATGTGTGTAATATAAAGTTTGAAATTTTTTAATTCTATGATTTATGATTCAATTTTTTTTTTGAAGATACTAAAGAATAAAAATCCGAAAGCTCTTCTTTGTGGTTATAATGCCAAAAAATCAAGTCGGCTCATTCGTCTATATATTGATCGTTATAGGCCTCTTGAATCTTCTATTTACCTATTTTCTTTGGTGTTATTTATGTGTAATGCGGCTTTACTGCTGTTTTCTTTATTATTGATAGGAATTCTCTTGTTAAGACCCTATGAATTGATTAAAACCTCAGATTCATACTAAAACCACGATGATTCAATAAAACCCTTTCAAACTAAGTCTAAGTCCCAAAATTCCCTGAGTAAGAACCATTGGATCATCACTTATTCAATGAATAGATATAATGACTAAAAATCCAAACCAAAGAAACCTTTGTTTTGTCCTTTGATCAAAATAAGCATAAACGAAAGTTTGAAAGAATCAAAATATTTCTATTTATAACTTCTAACTCTTTGAAAAAATTTTTTGAAGTCCGGACACGAGGTCTGACTATTAAGTATGAATCATAGTTCTAATAGTAATCTATTTCATATATTCCGTGCTCCAGATACTAGAATGAATATCCGACGAAGTAAAACCATCTCTATCAAGATGACAGACCCATTCTCTGTACTATCCATAGGATCATTTATACCAAGTCACACACTCATATTCCGGAAATACAGAAACAAAGAAATTCCACGGTCAAACTACCAAAATAGAATGGGATAAAAATCAGAAACCTAAACGCTTCACTTTGTATTGAAAAAGCCAGTTAATGGTTCTTGGGAATCTAATTCATTGAAATTCCATCCAGTAAAATGGAAGAATTATAAATCTCCAAAATAATAGATAGGAATATCGCGAATAGAGCCATTGCGAGACCCATCAAAGGAGTAGTTCCCCACCCAGGAGCTACTTTACCATATTCTGAATTCAATGGTTTCAATAAACTCCCCGCATTAGTTCGTTTTGGGCGGCCAGATCTAGAACTACCTTCAACGGTTTGTGTAGCCATAATATTTTATATTCAGTAAGATCTGTTGACTTTGTATACCATTCCGTTGTAAATAAATGATCTTATCATAGATCCATTGTGGTCTTAAAACTTTATAATGTCTTAAAACTATATAATCATGGAAACAGCAACCCTAGTTGCCATCTTTTTATCTGGTTTACTTGTAAGTTTTACTGGGTACGCCTTATATACTGCTTTTGGGCAACCCTCTCAACAACTAAGAGATCCATTCGAGGAACACGGGGACTAGTTGAAGTACGGATCCTCCCAATATTGGGAGGATCCGTACTTCAATTCAGATAATGACAAATCATTTCACCTTTTTACTTTTTAGTTGGAACTTTAGGCGGGTCTCGAAAAAAGATAGCGAAAAAAATTATTCCTAGAGTTGAGACTAAAAGGAATGTATAAACCAATGCTTCCATAGATTCGATCGTGGTTTACAATTATAGCTTCCATACCTGTTTATTTGGGATCGTCTCCCGGATAAATAAAGAACAAGAGTCAAAGAAAAGGCAGTGATTCAAATCAAGATTTATCTGGTACCCCATCTAAAAATCACAAAAAGAAAATAAAAATGAAAAGTAACAAGTAACAAAGCATATTGTATCAGACTACTTGTCTTCTTGTAGTTGGATCTCCAAGTTTTTGGAATGCTCCAAATTCCACTTGAGCATCTAAATCTGGATCAATACCAGCAAAAACATCTCGAAACAAGGTTCTAGCACCATGCCAAATGTGTCCGAAGAAGAAGAGCAAAGCAAACGAAGCATGTCCAAAAGTAAACCAACCCCGTGGACTGCTACGAAAAACACCATCGGATTTCAAAGTAGCACGATCTAATTCAAAAATCTCACCCAATTGAGCACGTCTAGCATATTTTTTCACAGTAGCGGGATCGCTATAACTGACTCCGTTGAGTTCGCCGCCATAGAACTCGACAGTTACACCTACTTGTTCGACACTATATTTAGATTCCGCCCTTCTAAAAGGAACATCGGCTCTAACAATTCCGTCTCCGTCTACCAAAACAACCGGAAATGTTTCAAAAAAAGTAGGCATACGACGTACAAAAAGTTCGCGCCCCTCTTTATCTCTAAAGATAGGATGTCCTAACCACCCAACAGCTATTCCATCCCCGTTGTCCATTGAGCCCGCTCTGAATAACCCCCCCTTTGCCGGATTATTGCCGATGTAATCATAAAAAGCTAGTTTTTCGGGAATTTTAGACCAAGCTTCAGATAAACTTTGATTTTCAGCCAACCCAGCACCAATTCTTCGATATATTTCTTGTTGGAAGTATCCTTGATCCCATTGATAACGAGTGGGACCAAATAATTCAATCGGGGTAGTTGCTGAACCATACCACATAGTTCCAGCAACTACAAAAGCGGCAAAAAAGACAGCAGCAATACTACTGGAAAGGACGGTTTCAATATTTCCCATACGTAATCCTTTGTATAGGCGTTGAGGTGGACGTACACTAAGATGGAATAGACCCGCCAATATGCCCAAGGTCCCTGCTGCAATATGATGAGAGGCTATTCCTCCCGGAACAAAAGGATCAAAACCCTCCACACCCCACGCTGGATTTACGGATTGTACCCTTCCAGTTAGTCCATAAGGATCGGACACCCATATTCCAGGACCATACAATCCTGTTACATGAAATGCACCAAAACCAAAGCAAGCCACCCCTGATAGAAATAAATGAATTCCAAAGATCTTAGGCAAATCCAAAGAGGGTTTTCCTGTACGTTCATCAGTAAATATTTCTAGATCCCAATACACCCAATGCCAGATAGCTGCCAAAAAGCACAAGCCCGAAAACACAATATGTGCCCCGGCCACACCTTCGTAACTCCAAATACCCGGATTCGTTACAGTACCCCCTGTGATACTCCAACCGCCCCATGAATTGGTTATTCCTAAACGAGTCATGAAGGGTATAACGAACATACCCTGTCTCCACATTGGATCAAGAACAGGATCAGAAGGATCAAAAACTGCTAATTCGTATAGAGCCATCGAACCGGCCCAACCAGCAACCAGAGCTGTATGCATTATATGGACAGAAATCAAACGACCGGGATCATTCAATACGACGGTATGAACACGATACCAAGGCAAACCCATGGAAATACCCCTTTATCAATGAAAAATAGACACAATGTAACTTTATTGCATTGGAAAAAACTATGCTGTGGACCCTCTTTTTAGTGGATTATCTTGGGGAAAGAATTAATATTTGTTTGATTTGTTTGATTCTTTTCAATTACTTTTAGTAATAATGAAACTATTTTGTTCGTAGGAACAAAAAGAAGCAGATCTATTCTACACCCGATAAGTACCAATACGCAATGGTAGGGGAGTTGATACCATTTTATATGAGTGAATGCATATATATATTTGTTCATCATTCAAAGGACTTATTTGTAATAATTTTCCTTTATTCATTTTGTCTTCTTTATCTTTATCTTTTTTTATAAACTTAGTCAATCTATGGATAAAATATGATAAAGGCCAATATTAGTAGGACACTAAATCCATTGTTACGCTTTCACATCAAAGTGAGATATAGTACTTAATTTTTCTTTTATTTAATGCCTATTGGTGTTCCAAGAGTACCTTTTCGAAGTCCTGGAGAGGAAGATGCATTGTGGATTGACGTATAGTGCGACTTGTCAGATATATTGGGTCATATGGTATTTCCCCATTCTCTTCCCCGATCGAGATATCCTCCCCTTCGCCCAAGAAAGATTGATTGAATTATCAAAAATTTGGAGCGTGAAGTTCAATTAGATCCATTTTTTCGGGAGGGTATACAGATTAATATTATCAATTAGAATAATTTATGGTTATCTTGGTTAGGCCAATAAAATGAAGTATCCAGGCTCCGTTTAGAAAAAAACCGGTAAAAAATCTATTTATGATTACTATTTCTATCATATTCTATTTCTTTATATATTTATAATAGAAGTGATCTCAAACTGTTAATCAATCGAGTAATATGATGAATGCATTGAATATCTGTTGTAAGACATGAAATAAATTGTAAAAAGGAAGTCGTAGCAAAAGGACGTGGTATTGGGGCATTTGTCATATATGTGCAAATCCAAATCGGGCGGATCTTTACTCGGAGTAGAGCATAAACCTAAAAAAATTGAAGAAGCCCATTCAGGAACAAGAAAATTACATCGCGATTGAGATTGTATCTCGATGAAACAATACATCAATGAAAAGTTAGTTAGATAAATTTAGTAATTTTTTTTTATAGATAAACAAAACAGGCCAAAACCCATCTTTTTTGAAAAATGAAAGAAAAGCCCCTTTTTATAAGTTAAAAGCCTGGTATGAAAAAAAAAAAAAATAAAAGAAAGCGCTAGAATCTACATCTACACATTGATTCTTTTTTTTTTTTCGTTATTTTTGTTGAACCGTATGCATCAAAAGGTGCATGTACGGTTTCTAAGGGATACAACTTTATCCCAATCAACCGACTTTATCGAGAACGATTACTTTTTTTAGGCCAAGGGGTTGATAGCGAGATCTCGAATCAACTTATTGGTCTTATGGTATATCTCAGTATAGAGGATGATACCAAAGATCTATATTTGTTTATAAATTCTCCTGGCGGATGGGTAATACCCGGAGTAGCTATTTATGATACTATGCAATTTGTGCGACCAGATATACAGACAATATGCATGGGATTAGCCGCTTCAATGGGATCTTTTATTCTGGTCGGAGGAGAAATTACCAAACGTCTAGCATTCCCTCACGCTTGGCGCCAATGAGTTTTTTATTTGATTTGAGAGAAAAAAGAAGACTATGCCTTCGCGCTATATGAAATATGAATATTAAGTAATAATAGCATGGCACTTCGAATTCGATATGATAAATTTTTTTAACCCTTAAATTATGTATCGAAAGAGTAGTATGAGATAAAAGGTATTTCCGATTTTATCTAATCTATCGGGAGGCCTATTTCAGCGTCACAAACTTTTTTGTTTTCACGCCGGGAGGCTCTTAACAATATTTAGGTTATGAAAGAATATGAAAATAAAAAAAATCTTGTTTTTTTATTTGAAAAAAAAAAAAAAGAAACTTTGGGATTGCTAAATAACAGACGAAATAAATATATAAAGCAACGGAGCCATCATAGTATTTTTGAACTACTCCAAAAACAAAAAGAAGGGTGGTTATTGGATCATTTACCAACCCGAGTCTGATAGACCCTATATTTAATTTATTTGATATTTAAGTGATATTTAAGTAAGGTAAAAACGAATTCCATTATAGAGCCGTATGCAATGCGTAAAAGATGCCTGTACGGTTGTTCAATTATATATTTTATTATTCTTTATCTCTTCACCTTATCATCATGCGAGATAGAATAAACATTTATTATGTTATATCATCAGGGTAATGATCCATCAACCTGCTAGTTCTTTTTATGAGGCACAGACGGGAGAATTTATCTTGGAAGCGGAAGAACTTTTGAAGCTGCGCGAAACCGTCACAAGGGTTTATGTACAAAGGACAGGCAAACCCTTATGGGTTGTATCCGAAGATATGGAAAGAGATGTTTTTATGTCAGCAACAGAAGCCCAAGCTCATGGAATTGTTGATCTTGTAGCGACTGAATAAAAAAGAAAAAATAACAAAAATTTCAGACGAATTGGTGATTTGAGATTTTATCTTCTTACCGGATTTAATATTCTATTCATTAATCTATTAATATAGAAATAAAATAATTCATAATCATCCGGTTAAGATCGATCTAAACCAGCCCATTATGTATATGATTCAATATGCCAACTATTAAACAACTTATTAGAAACACAAGACAGCCAATCAGAAATGTCACGAAATCCCCCGCTCTTGGGGGATGTCCTCAGCGACGAGGAACATGTACTAGGGTGTATGTGCGACTCGTTCAGATCATGGGCTAGGACAAAAGAAAGAAAACAATTGATCCAGTATCAACGATCAGTACCAGTGAATAGACTAGAATGGAAGAACTCCATTCAATATCTAAAAATCAAAAAGATCTATCCTTCTATTGTGGTATCAAATGTATGGTTTCCGTTGGTGCAAATCCAATCAACTCCGTTTTAAATTTAAGATGAGAAAGAATTCTCCATTGATAGCAAATGATATCCATTAAGCAGGGGAAATACTATTTTAAAAAGCAGAAAAATTATGCCTTACTCTTGCAAGAACGGACTAACAGGGTCAGCTACTCAGCTAATCTTCATAATTAAATACCGTTACTGTATAAGTAGATCTCATTGTGAAAGACCTCGTACTGGATAATTATGGGTAGAGCCAAAGAGTGTGAACTGTACAAGTTAACAATAACATTGATTAAATGAAAGAAGGGCTCCGGTGTATAGAGAGGACCTCACCGTTTAAGAAGTAACCATAGAAACGATGGAACCCACTATATCCATTTATATTTACTACTTTTATGTGTTTTTGATACCTAATATCAATACAATTTTTTCTAGGCATTTCACCTAGAAAAAAAAAAAAAAAATCGTGGTCGGGAAGGTTATAGTAGCAAAAGCCATTGGAATTCAAATTTTATACATTGGAAGAATCCGTTTTGTTATTAATAGACTAGGATACGGGAAGGGAATAACTGAAAGAAAGGAAATCGATTAGTTATTCATCAAAGTTTCATTTATTCAATGACCAGAATTAAACGAGGGTATATAGCTCGAAGACGTAGAACAAAAATTCGTTTATTTGCATCAACCTTTCGAGGGGCTCATTCAAGACTTACTCGTACTATTACTCAACAGAAAATAAGAGCTTTGGTTTCGGCTCATCGGGATAGAGGTAGACAAAAGAGAGATTTTCGTCGGTTGTGGATCACTCGGATAAATGCAGTAATTCGCGAGAATAAAGTATACTTCAGTTATAGTAAATTTATACACAATCTGTACAAGAGACAGTTACTTCTTAATCGTAAAATACTTGCACAAATAGCTATATTAAATAAGAGTTGTCTTTATATGATTTCCAATGAGATCATAAAATAAAGAGATTGGAAGGAATCCGTTGGAATAGTTTAAATGGAGTTCCCTGGAGAATGAACTCTGGGAAGGTAGAGTAGAAATTAGTATGATAAAATATGATAAAGTCATCAAAATGAAGAAAGACGTTAAATAAAAAATATTTATTCCTCTTCTCCCATTTTTTTTCTTACGACAGGACATTTCGATTTTACGATTTTTCGAACAAAAAAAAAAACGTCAATCCGCATTTGAGTTTGGATTGGAATTTTATTTTGATTCAATTCAATTGAAGAGTCAACCTATTTTTTTTCTGGTTCTAAGACCAGCAGCTCTAGCGGTTGACTCGCTTCTTTCAAATTGTTTCTCATTATTAAGAAAAGGTAACGGAGATAAAATACGAGCTTGTTTTATAGCAATAGTAATTAATCGTTGTTGTTTTAAGGTCAATCTATTCACCCGTCTAGATAATATTTTTCCTTGTTCGCTAATAAATCGACTAATTAAACTCATGTTTCTATAATCAATTCGATCCCCCGATTGGATCGGAGGCAAACGCCTACGAAAAGATCGCTTAGATTTAAGAAAGATTCGCTTGGATTTATCCATGGTTTGTTTATTCCTTATCCTGAAAATCCCAATCCTATTTCTTAATTCTACATCATCTTTGATCCGATCGAAATAGGATTTGGTTTGTTTATATTTATTTGTTTCTATTTAAATAAATAAAAAAAAAAATTTAAATAAATTATATATATATATTGTTATATATAATATGTAATTTTTCATCTTCCTTGGAAGACTGACACACGAGCGATCGGTTCGATCTATTTCTTTATCTCCCCATGAATCGTATGTTTGTAACAACAGGGACAGAATTTTCTCAATTCCAATCGACTAGGCGTATTGTGTCGATTCTTTTGAGTAATATATCTGGAAATGCCCATTGATTCCTTATTAACACGATTTCGAACACAACTGGTACATTCCAAAATAACCGTTACTCGGACATCTTTACCCTTAGCCATGAACCTCCTTTGGTTTTTGATTCACTCAATTCTTTAATTTTCCGACCCGAAGCAAGGAAGAAGAAAGGACACAAAAATAGAAGCAGGTAACTCGAAATCAAATTATGAAAGAAATATTTTGTTGCAATCAATATAGTAATAAATAATAAGTAATATAATGATTTCTAACTATATTTATAATTTTTAATTGCCGTACAGTATTTCATTTTCAGTTAAGTATCTTGTATGATATTGTTGCCCCAACCACCGCATTTCCGTTCTATTATTAATTTAATTTGAGCCTGAGCCCGAGTTCATAGTTTCACTGAGGGTGAAACCGCTTTTTCTTTGTTTTTTTTTTTTTAGAAAGAATAAGTAAAAAAAGAAAAAACAAAGAAAAAAAGAAGGGAGGGGTAGGGATTAGTTACAGATATTTGATTGTATCTCTAATCTTCTTCCCCCTTCCCATATCAATAGCTAGAATGAAAAAAAGGGGAATATCAACGCATCCGGAAAAAAACGATTGATCTCTATCAATAAACCTGCTAAAGCCCCGAACCATAGAGTACTTACTACCGGTGCCACGGAGAGATATGTTTTTAGATCTCGCATTTTAAAAACTCCTCTTTCTGTATTCGTTATTGTAATTTTATTGTAATTTGTAATACCTAATGGTAATACATATATGACCGGATGTGTATATGTAGTTAATGACTTACCACTTGTACGCGGAGTTCCTAATTCAAATTGAAATGTACAAAATAGATATTTATTTAAAGAAAAAAATACGTCCATTTCCGCCTTAAATTCCTAAAAAATATTAATTTTTTGTGGTAGATTTCATATTTATTTCATACTTTATATAAGTCTTTTACCATATTATATGTTTGTTATATGATATATGAGACCAAAAGGAAGAAGGAAGAAATGATAAGATAGTTTGTGTATATCAATGTAGGAAATAAAGATGTGGAAAACAAGGCAGGGATTCTCTACAATGACACTGTAGACCAATTGAAAGGGATGTAGCGCAGTTTGGTAGCGCGTTTGTTTTGGGTACAAAATGTCACGGGTTCAAATCCTGTCATCCCTACCTA